GCTAGCGTAGCTTAACTAAAGCATAACACTGAAGATGTTAAGATGAACCCTAGAAAGTCCCGCAAGCACAAAGGCTTGGTCCTGACTTTATTATCAACTTTAGCCAAATTTACACATGCAAGTATCCGCGCCCCTGTGAGAATGCCCTACAGTTCCCCGCCCGGGAACAAGGAGCTGGTATCAGGCACATACTATTAAGCCCACGACACCTTGCTTAGCCACACCCTCAAGGGAACTCAGCAGTGATAAACATTAAGCCATAAGTGAAAACTTGACTTAGTTAAAGCTAAGAGGGCCGGTAAAACTCGTGCCAGCCACCGCGGTTATACGAGAGGCCCAAGTTGACAAACACCGGCGTAAAGCGTGGTTAAGTTAAAAATCACACTAAAGCCAAACATCTTCAAGACTGTTATACGTAACCGAAGGCAGGAAGTTCAACCACGAAAGTCGCTTTATCTGATCTGAACCCACGAAAGCTAAGGAACAAACTGGGATTAGATACCCCACTATGCCTAGCCCTAAACATTGATAGTACTCTACACCCACTATCCGCCCGGGTACTACGAGCAATAGCTTAAAACCCAAAGGACTTGGCGGTGCTTTAGATCCACCTAGAGGAGCCTGTTCTAGAACCGATACCCCCCGTTCAACCTCACCCTTCCTTGTTTTACCCGCCTATATACCGCCGTCGTCAGCTTACCCTGTGAGGGACTAATAGTAAGCAGAACTGGTACAACCTAAAACGTCAGGTCGAGGTGTAGCGTATGGAGGGGGAAGAAATGGGCTACATTCGCTACCACAGCGAACACGAATGATGCACTGAAACACACATCTGAAGGAGGATTTAGCAGTAAGCTGGAAATAGAGCGTCCCGCTGAAACTGGCCCTGAAGCGCGCACACACCGCCCGTCACTCTCCCCAAAGGCCCCGATCAGTTAACTAAAACCTCATAATCAAAAAGGGGAGGCAAGTCGTAACATGGTAAGTGTACCGGAAGGTGCACTTGGTAAAATCAGAGCGTAGCTAAGATAGAAAAGCATCTCCCTTACACTGAGAAGTCACCCGTGCAAGTCGGGTCGCCCTGATGCCCAACAGCTAGCCCACCTAAACAAACTCAACAAGCCCCTGTTAATACCCCCAAATACCCCAGTATTTAAATTAAACAAACCATTTTTCCCCCTTAGTATAGGCGATAGAAAAGGATAAACGGCGCAATAGATAAAGTACCGCAAGGGAACGCTGAAAGAGAAATGAAACAACCCAGTGAAGCCAAAGAAAGCAGAGATTAAAACTCGTACCTTTTGCATCATGATTTAGCAAGTGTACCTCAAGCAAAGCGAGCTTTAGTTTGACACCCCGAAACTAAGTGAGCTACTCCAAGACAGCCTATTAGTAGGGCCTACCCGTCTCTGTAGCAAAAGAGTGGGGAGAGCTTTGAGTAGAGGTGATAAACCTACCGAACCTAGTTATAGCTGGTTGTCCAGGAAATGAATAGAAGTTCAGCCTCTTGGCTTCTCTTTTCATACTAGTTTAACCCCTATTGATGCCTTAAGAAACCAAAAGAGTTAGTCAAAGGGGGTACAGCCCCTTTGAATCAAGACACAACTTTATTAGGCGGGTAAAGATCATAATAATTAAAGCTAAGTGTTCTGGTGGGCCTAAAAGCAGCCATCCCCTTAGAAAGCGTTAAAGCTCGGACATGCAACCTCACCTTCTTATTCTGATCACCTAATCTTACCCCCCTAACCATACTGGACCATCCCATGCCTCCATGGGAGTGACTATGCTAATATGAGTAATAAGAGAGCCAAAGACTCTCTCCCTGCACACGTGTACCTCGGAACGGACAACCCGCCGACTATTAACGGCCCCAAACAAAGAGGGCCTTGGAGAACAAACCAAACAACCAGAAGAACCTCCAACAATAAACCGTTAACCCCACACAGGTGTGCCCCCAGGGAAAGACTAAAAGAAAGAGAAGGAACTCGGCAAACACAAGCCTCGCCTGTTTACCAAAAACATCGCCTCTTGTAAAATTAAAAATAAGAGGTCCCGCCTGCCCTGTGACTATTTGTTTAACGGCCGCGGTATTTTGACCGTGCGAAGGTAGCGCAATCACTTGTCTTTTAAATGAAGACCCGTATGAATGGCATAACGAGGGCTTAGCTGTCTCCTCTTTCCGGTCAATGAAGTTGATCTTCCCGTGCAGAAGCGGGAATACACCCATAAGACGAGAAGACCCTGTGGAGCTTTAGACACGAAGGCAGCCTACGTTAAGCACCCTGAATAAAGGACTAAACCAAGTGGGCCCTACCCTAATGTCTTTGGTTGGGGCGACCGCGGGGAATTAAAAAACCCCCACGTGGAATGGGAACACTTTTCCTACAGCCAGGAGCTACAGCTCTAGAAAACAGAATTTCTGACCAATAAGATCCGGCAATGCCGATCAACGGACCGAGTTACCCTAGGGATAACAGCGCAATCCTCTTTTAGAGCCCATATCGACAAGGGGGTTTACGACCTCGATGTTGGATCAGGACATCCTAATGGTGCAGCCGCTATTAAGGGTTCGTTTGTTCAACGATTAAAGTCCTACGTGATCTGAGTTCAGACCGGAGTAATCCAGGTCAGTTTCTATCTATGCTATGCTCTTTTCTAGTACGAAAGGACCGAAAAGAAGAGGCCCATGCTAAAGGCACGCCTCCCCCCCACCTAGTGAAGTCAACTAAAATAGGCAATAGGGCATGCCCCTGTGCCTAAGAGAAAGGCATGTTAAGGTGGCAGAGCCCGGTAATTGCAAAAGACCTAAGCCCTTTCAACAGAGGTTCAAGTCCTCTCCTCAACTATGACATCCCCCCTAATTACACACATTATTAACCCCCTCACTTTTATCGTACCCGTTCTTTTAGCCGTCGCTTTTCTCACCCTCCTTGAACGAAAAGTGCTTGGATATATGCAACTACGAAAAGGTCCAAACGTTGTAGGGCCCTACGGGCTCCTACAGCCCATCGCTGATGGCCTTAAACTCTTCACCAAAGAACCCGTTCGGCCTTCCACTTCTTCCCCGGTACTATTTCTCCTTGCCCCCATGCTAGCCCTTACCCTCGCACTTACACTCTGAGCCCCTATGCCCCTTCCGTACCCTGTGTTTGACCTTAACTTAGGTATCTTATTTATCCTCGCCCTCTCCAGCCTTGCAGTATACTCTATTCTGGGTTCTGGCTGAGCCTCAAATTCAAAGTACGCCTTAATTGGAGCCCTTCGGGCTGTGGCCCAGACGATCTCCTATGAAGTGAGTCTAGGACTAATCCTGCTCAATATTATCATTTTTACAGGCGGCTTTACACTTCAAACCTTTAACGTAGCCCAAGAAAGTGTATGACTAATCCTACCCGCCTGACCCCTTGCCGCCATATGATACATTTCCACCCTCGCTGAAACAAACCGCGCCCCCTTCGATCTTACAGAAGGAGAGTCTGAGCTAGTCTCAGGGTTTAATGTAGAATATGCAGGAGGGCCTTTCGCCCTCTTTTTTCTAGCAGAGTACGCCAACATCTTACTAATAAATACCCTCTCAGCCACCCTCTTCCTGGGGGCCTCCCACATCCCCTCAATCCCTGAGCTCACAGCCGTCAACCTCATAACCAAAGCAGCCCTCCTGTCAATAGTGTTCCTTTGAGTGCGGGCCTCATACCCCCGGTTTCGATATGACCAGCTTATACACCTCATCTGAAAAAACTTCCTGCCTCTTACACTTGCGCTGGTTGTCTGGCACCTAGCCCTCCCTATCGCCTTTGCCGGACTACCTCCCCAACTATAAGCCCGGAGCTGTGCCTGAAGAAAAGGGCCACTTTGATAGAGTGACTCATGGGGGTTAAAGTCCCCTTAGCTCCTTAGAAAGAAGGGGCTCGAACCCTGCCTAAAGAGATCAAAACTCTTAGTGCTTCCACTACACCACTTCCTAGTAAGGTCAGCTAATTAAGCTCTTGGGCCCATACCCCAAATATGTTGGTTAAACTCCTTCCTTTGCTAATGAACCCGTACATCTTGTCCACCCTTTTATTTGGGCTAGGCCTAGGAACCACCATTACTTTCGCTAGCTCCCACTGGCTACTCGCCTGGATAGGCCTCGAAATAAATACGCTAGCCATTATTCCACTGATAGCGCAACACCACCACCCACGAGCCGTTGAAGCTACAACTAAATACTTCCTAACACAAGCAACTGGAGCCGCAATACTACTCTTTGCAAGTACTACCAACGCCTGACTCACGGGACAGTGGGACATCCACCAAATATCACACCCCCTCCCTGTTACACTAATTACCCTTGCCCTAGCCCTAAAAGTAGGCCTCGCCCCACTACACTCCTGACTACCCGAAGTTCTTCAAGGATTAGACCTTACCACTGGACTTATCTTGTCTACTTGACAAAAATTGGCCCCTTTCGCCCTCCTTCTACAAATCCACCCCGCTAACCCAACCCTCCTCATTACACTAGGGCTTGCATCCACCCTTGTTGGAGGATGAGGCGGCTTAAATCAAACACAACTACGCAAAATTCTTGCTTATTCATCCATTGCACATCTTGGCTGAATGATTCTAATCATCCAATTCTCCCCCTCTTTAACCCTCCTTACACTTTTTACATATTTAATCATAACATTCTCAACATTTCTTGTATTTAAACTTAATAGCTCCACAAGCATCAACACCCTGGCCACCTCCTGAGCAAAAGCCCCAGCCCTAACATCTTTGACCCCCCTTGTCCTCCTATCCCTTGGAGGACTCCCCCCACTTACAGGGTTTATACCAAAATGGTTGATCTTACAAGAGCTAACCAAACAAGACCTGGCCACCACCGCCACCATTGCCGCACTCACAGCTCTCCTTAGCCTATACTTTTATCTACGCCTATCGTACGCCATAGCCCTAACTATGTCCCCCAACAACACAGCTGGCACAACCCCCTGACGCTTACCAGCGTCACAAAACACCCTGCCCCTTGCTGTTTCAACCACCGCAACCTTACTGTTGCTGCCCCTCACCCCCGCTGCAACAGCACTCTTAACCCTTTAAGAGACTTAGGCTAATAATAAGACCAGGGGCCTTCAAAGCCCCCAGTGAGGGTGAGAGTCCCCCAGTCCCTGTTAAGACTTGCGGGCTACTATCCCACATATCTTGCATGCAAAGCAGACACTTTAATTAAGCTAAAGCCTTTCTAGATGGGTAGGCCTCGATCCTACAAACTCTTAGTTAACAGCTAAACGCTCAAACCAGCGGGCATCCACCTACCTTTCCCTCGCCTGTCGTAACGCGTAGAGGCGAGGGAAAGCCCCAGCAGGTGTTAGTCTGCCTCTTAAGATTTGCAATCTTATGTGTTGAACACCTTGGGGCTTGGTAAGAAGAGGACTCAAACCTCTGTTTATGGGGCTACAATCCACCGCTTAAAGCTCAGCCATCCTACCTGTGGCCATCACACGATGATTCTTCTCGACTAATCACAAAGACATTGGCACCCTATATCTAGTATTTGGTGCTTGAGCCGGAATGGTAGGCACTGCTTTAAGCCTCCTAATTCGAGCAGAACTAAGCCAACCCGGAGCCCTTTTGGGGGACGACCAGATTTATAATGTAATTGTTACGGCCCATGCTTTCGTAATAATCTTCTTTATAGTAATACCAATTATAATCGGAGGTTTCGGGAACTGGCTCGTTCCCTTAATGATCGGCGCCCCAGACATGGCCTTTCCTCGAATAAATAACATGAGCTTTTGACTTCTTCCCCCATCTTTTTTACTCCTCCTTGCCTCTTCGGGGGTTGAAGCTGGAGCCGGTACCGGATGAACAGTTTACCCGCCCCTAGCCGGAAACCTCGCCCACGCAGGAGCATCTGTTGACCTAACAATCTTCTCCCTTCACTTAGCAGGTATCTCCTCTATTCTTGGGGCAATTAACTTTATCACAACCATCATTAATATAAAACCCCCTGCTATCTCTCAATACCAGACCCCCCTCTTCGTGTGGTCTGTTCTTATTACTGCAGTCCTACTACTCCTTTCTCTCCCCGTGCTTGCTGCCGGCATCACAATGCTCTTAACAGACCGAAACCTTAACACCACCTTCTTCGACCCTGCCGGAGGGGGAGACCCAATCCTTTACCAACACCTCTTTTGATTCTTTGGTCACCCTGAAGTCTATATTCTCATCTTACCAGGGTTCGGAATAGTATCCCACATTGTTGCCTACTACTCGGGTAAAAAAGAGCCTTTTGGATACATGGGTATGGTGTGGGCCATGATGGCTATTGGCCTTCTAGGCTTTATCGTGTGAGCTCACCACATATTTACAGTCGGGATAGACGTAGACACCCGTGCTTACTTTACATCCGCCACAATAATTATCGCCATCCCAACAGGCGTTAAAGTATTTAGCTGACTTGCTACCCTTCACGGCGGCTCTATTAAATGAGAAACCCCTCTTTTATGAGCACTAGGTTTCATCTTCCTCTTCACAGTCGGAGGACTAACCGGCATTGTCCTTGCCAACTCCTCACTAGACATTGTACTACACGACACCTACTACGTGGTTGCCCACTTCCACTACGTCCTATCCATGGGCGCCGTCTTTGCTATTGTTGCAGGCTTCGTTCACTGGTTCCCTCTTTTTTCAGGGTACACCCTTCACAGCACCTGAACAAAAATTCACTTCGGGGTAATATTCCTCGGAGTTAACCTTACGTTCTTCCCTCAACATTTCCTAGGCTTAGCTGGAATGCCCCGACGGTACTCAGACTACCCAGACGCCTATACCCTTTGAAACACTGTCTCTTCGATCGGGTCCCTAATCTCACTCGTAGCTGTAATTATGTTCCTTTTTATTATTTGAGAAGCTTTCGCCGCCAAACGTGAAGTCCTGGCCGTAGAACTTACAATAACCAACGTAGAATGACTACACGGCTGCCCTCCTCCTTACCACACATTCGAGGAGCCTGCATTTGTTCTGGTTCAATCAAACTAACGAGAAGGGGAGGAGTCGAACCCCCATATGCTGGTTTCAAGCCAGCCACATAACCGCTCTGTCACTTTCTTTATAAGACGCTAGTAAAACGGTACATTACACCGCCTTGTCAAGGCAGAGTTGTGGGTTAAAGTCCTGCGTGTCTTAGCCCTTCGCCTCCCCCCCCCCCCCCCCCCCCATGGCCCATCCCTCTCAATTAGGATTTCAAGATGCAGCTTCACCTGTTATAGAAGAACTTCTTCATTTTCATGATCACGCCTTAATAATCGTCTTTTTAATCAGCACTCTAGTCCTTTACATTATTGTGGCAATAGTCTCCACAAAACTAACCAACAAGTACATCTTAGACTCCCAAGAAATTGAAATTATCTGAACCGTCCTCCCGGCAATCATCCTCATTCTCATCGCTCTTCCCTCCCTGCGCATTCTTTACCTTATAGACGAGATCAACAGCCCCCTTCTCACAATTAAAGCTGTCGGCCATCAATGGTACTGAAGCTACGAGTACACAGACTACGAAGACCTTGGGTTCGACGCTTACATAATCCCCACTCAAGATTTAACCCCCGGCCAATTCCGGCTCTTAGAGGCGGACCACCGCATAGTAATCCCCGTAGAATCCCCTATTCGGGTTCTAGTTTCCGCTGACGACGTCCTTCACTCCTGAGCAGTCCCAGCCCTTGGAATTAAAATGGACGCAGTCCCCGGTCGACTTAACCAAACAGCCTTCATTGCCTCCCGCCCCGGCATCTTCTACGGACAATGCTCCGAGATCTGCGGGGCTAACCACAGCTTTATGCCCATCGTAGTTGAAGCAGTCCCCCTAGAACACTTTGAAAACTGATCGTCACGGATACTTGAAGACGCCTCGCTAAGAAGCTAAGCCGGGAACAGCGTTAGCCTTTTAAGCTAAAGATTGGTGACCCCCAACCACCCCTAGCGACATGCCTCAACTCAACCCCGCACCTTGATTTGCCATCCTAATCTTCTCGTGATTAGTTTTCCTCGCCGTTATCCCCCCAAAAGTAATAGCCCACACTTTCCCAAACGAACCAACGCTCCAAAGCGCCGAAAAACCCAAAACAGAATCCTGAACCTGACCATGACAGTAAGCCTCTTCGATCAATTTATGAGCCCCACACTCCTAGGAATACCCCTAATCGCCCTCGCCATTACCCTTCCTTGAATTATATACCCCGCCCCAACAACCCGATGACTAAATAGCCGATTCTTAGCCCTTCAGGGCTGGTTTATTAACCGCTTTACCCAACAACTTCTTCTCCCACTAAGCCTGGGCGGCCATAAGTGAGCAGCCCTCCTAACCTCTCTTATGATCTTTCTTATCACCATAAACATATTAGGGCTACTTCCCTACACTTTTACCCCCACCACGCAGCTCTCCCTAAACCTAGGCCTTGCAACACCCCTTTGACTAGCCACCGTTATTATTGGTATGCGAAACCAACCAACACATGCCCTAGGACACCTCCTCCCAGAAGGCACCCCCGGCCCCCTCATTCCTGTTCTTATCGTCATCGAAACAATCAGTCTATTTATCCGCCCCCTCGCACTAGGTGTACGACTTACCGCTAACCTCACCGCCGGTCACCTTCTAATTCAACTTATTTCCACCGCTGCCTTTGTTCTCCTATCCTCAATACCTGCCGTAGCCCTCCTAACATCTACGGTCTTGGTACTCTTGACTCTACTTGAAGTCGCTGTTGCCATAATTCAAGCCTACGTGTTTGTTCTTCTTTTAACCCTTTACCTTCAAGAAAACGTCTAATGGCCCATCAAGCACACGCATACCACATAGTTGACCCCAGCCCTTGACCTTTAACAGGAGCAATTGCTGCCCTACTAATGACATCAGGCTTAGCAACCTGGTTCCACTTCCAATCTACAACCCTTATAACCCTAGGAATAGCCCTTCTTCTCCTTACTATATTTCAATGATGACGAGACATCGTACGAGAAGGCACCTTCCAAGGCCACCATACACCCCCTGTCCAAAAAGGACTCCGCTACGGCATAATCCTTTTTATTACCTCAGAGGTATTCTTCTTTTTAGGCTTCTTTTGAGCCTTTTACCATGCAAGCCTCGCACCAACCCCCGAGCTAGGCGGCTGCTGGCCTCCTACGGGCATTACAACCCTTGACCCCTTTGAAGTCCCCCTCCTTAACACGGCCGTTCTCCTTGCCTCAGGAGTTACAGTCACATGAGCTCACCACAGCATTATGGAAGGGGAACGAAAGCAAGCAGTCCAATCCCTCGCACTTACCATTCTCCTGGGGTTTTACTTTACCTTCCTGCAAGGCTTGGAGTACTACGAAGCCCCCTTTACAATTGCAGACGGCGTCTATGGTTCCACCTTTTTTGTGGCCACCGGATTTCACGGACTTCACGTAATCATCGGCTCTACATTTCTGGCTGTCTGCTTAATCCGACAGATTCTACACCACTTTACATCTGAACACCACTTCGGATTTGAAGCAGCCGCCTGATATTGACACTTCGTAGATGTTGTATGACTATTCCTCTACATCTCAATCTACTGATGAGGCTCTTAATCTTTCTAGTACTAAATGTCAGTATAAGTGACTTCCAATCACCCGGTCTTGGTTAAAGCCCAAGGAAAGATAATGAACCTAGTTACAACTGTAATTACTATTGCCACCATCCTCTCTATTGTCCTAGCCCTTGTCTCCTTCTGACTCCCTCAAATAACTCCGGACCACGAGAAACTCTCCCCCTATGAGTGTGGCTTTGACCCCGTGGGCTCCGCTCGCCTGCCTTTCTCCCTTCGGTTCTTTTTAGTTGCCATCCTCTTTTTGCTCTTCGACCTAGAAATTGCTCTCCTTCTACCCCTACCTTGAGGCGACCAACTAACAGCACCTTTGATGACCTTTCTATGAGCCACCGCCGTTCTTATACTCCTTACCCTGGGTCTAATCTATGAATGACTTCAAGGCGGCTTAGAGTGGGCCGAATAGGCAGTTAGTTTAAGAAAAACCTTTGATTTCGGCTCAAAAGCTTGTGGTTAAAGTCCATAATTGTCTAATGACCCCTGTCCACTTTGCCTTCTCATCGGCTTTCCTACTAGGCCTCACTGGCCTAGCCTTTCACCGAACCCACCTGCTCTCAGCACTTCTATGCTTAGAAGGTATAATACTCTCTTTATTTATTGCCCTCTCTCTTTGAACCCTACAACTAGGAGCCACCAACTTCTCCGCAGCCCCAATGCTCCTGCTAGCATTTTCAGCTTGTGAAGCCAGCGCAGGCCTAGCCCTCCTAGTGGCCACTGCCCGCACGCATGGTACTGACCGTCTTCAAAACCTAAACCTTCTCCAGTGCTAAAAGTCTTAATCCCCACTCTAATGCTTATCCCCACCGCTTGAATAGCTCCCCGCAAATGACTTTGGCCCACCACACTTATGCACAGCCTACTAGTTGCTTTAATCAGCCTCTCCTGGCTCTCTAATACAGCAGAGACCGGCTGATCTAGCCTTAACTTTTACATAGCCACAGACACTCTCTCCACCCCCCTCCTAGTCCTTACTTGCTGACTACTCCCCCTTATAATTTTAGCAAGCCAAAACCACACAGCCTCTGAGCCTCTCAACCGACAACGAACCTACCTCACCCTTCTAACATCCCTTCAAGTCTTTCTCATCCTGGCCTTCGGGGCCACCGAGATCATTATATTTTATGTAATGTTTGAAGCCACCCTCATCCCAACCCTTATCCTAATCACCCGCTGGGGGAACCAAACCGAACGCCTAAATGCCGGCGTTTACTTCCTGTTTTATACCCTTGCCGGGTCCCTCCCTCTTCTTGTTGCCCTGCTCCTCCTCCAAAACAGCACTGGCACCCTCTCCCTTTTAACGATCCAGTACTCCAGCCCAGTTGAACTTTCCTCTTACGCCCATAAACTGTGGTGGGCCGGCTGCCTTCTTGCATTTCTTGTAAAAATACCACTCTATGGTGTACACCTTTGATTACCAAAAGCACATGTTGAAGCCCCCGTTGCAGGCTCAATGATTCTGGCTGCTGTGCTCCTAAAACTCGGAGGTTATGGTATAATACGAATGGTAGTAATACTTGAACCTCTCACCAAAGAGCTCAGCTATCCTTTTATCGTATTCGCTTTATGGGGCATTATCATGACTGGGTCAATCTGCCTTCGTCAAACAGACCTAAAATCCCTTATTGCCTACTCCTCTGTCAGCCACATAGGCTTGGTTGTAGGGGGCATCCTAATTCAAACCCCCTGAGGGTTTTCCGGGGCCCTTGTCCTCATGATTGCCCACGGGCTGGCATCCTCCGCACTCTTTTGTCTTGCTAATACAAGCTATGAACGAACACATAGCCGAACAATACTACTAGCCCGGGGACTTCAAATGGCCCTGCCTCTTATAACAGCCTGATGGTTTATTGCTAGCCTAGCCAACCTAGCCCTTCCTCCCCTTCCCAACCTAATAGGGGAACTGATGATTATCACCTCTCTCTTCAACTGGTCATGATGAACTATCATCTTAACAGGGGCTGGCACCCTGATCACAGCAAGCTACTCCCTCTACATATTCCTCATGTCACAACGCGGGCCTCTTCCCGCTCACATCCTCGCCTTAAACCCCTCCCACACCCGAGAACACCTGCTTATGGCCCTTCACCTCATCCCCCTGGGCTTACTGATCCTAAAACCCGAGCTAATTTGAGGGTGAGCCTCATGTGGATATAGTTTAACCAAAGCATTAGATTGTGATTCTAAAGACAAGGGTTAAAGTCCCTTTATTCACCGAGAGAGGCTCGCCAGCAACGAAGACTGCTAATCTCCGCAACCTTGGTTGGACCCCAAGGCTCACTCGTAGTGCTCCTAAAGGATAACAGCTCATCCATTGGTCTTAGGAACCAAAAACTCTTGGTGCAAATCCAAGTAGCAGCTATGCATCCTACTTCACTAATAATAACTTCAAGTCTAATTATTATTTTTACACTTTTGGCCTACCCCGTAATTTCAACACTAACCCCTCAGACCAAGACCACGGATTGAGCTACATCCCACGTTAAAACAGCAGTAAAGCTTGGATTTTTCGTTAGCCTTCTACCCCTCTTCCTCTTTTTCAACGAGGGGGCCGAAACAATCGTAACCTCCTGAACTTGAATAAATACCACCTGCTTTGACATCAGTGTTAGCTTTAAATTCGACCACTACTCTATTATTTTTACCCCTATCGCCCTATATGTCACTTGATCTATTCTCGAGTTTGCATCTTGGTATATGCATGCAGACCCCAACATTAACCGCTTTTTTAAATACCTTCTAATCTTTCTCATCGCCATAATTATTCTTGTCACAGCAAACAACATGTTTCAACTCTTTATCGGCTGAGAAGGAGTAGGCATCATATCTTTCCTTCTCATTGGCTGATGGTACGGCCGAGCAGACGCTAATACCGCAGCCCTCCAAGCTGTGGTATACAACCGCGTAGGTGATATTGGCCTAATCTTTGCCATGGCCTGAATGGCCATAAATCTTAACTCCTGAGAAATACAACAAGTTTTCATCACCTCTAAAGACTTCGATCTTACATTTCCCCTCTTAGGGCTAATCCTCGCCGCTACCGGCAAGTCCGCCCAATTTGGTCTCCATCCTTGGCTCCCCTCTGCCATGGAAGGTCCTACGCCGGTGTCTGCCCTACTACATTCCAGCACCATGGTTGTCGCTGGCATTTTTCTGCTAGTACGCATAAGCCCCTTGCTAGAGAACAACCAAACTGCTTTAACCACCTGCCTCTGTTTAGGCGCCCTAACAACCCTTTTTACAGCCACCTGCGCACTCACTCAAAACGACATTAAGAAGATTGTTGCCTTCTCTACATCCAGCCAACTAGGACTAATGATGGTTACTATTGGGCTTAATCAACCCCAGCTCGCCTTCCTACACATCTGTACCCACGCTTTCTTTAAAGCAATACTTTTCCTGTGCTCAGGCTCTGTGATCCACAGCCTAAGCGATGAACAAGATATCCGTAAAATAGGGGGCATACACCACCTCACACCTTTCACCTCCTCTTGTTTAACAATTGGCAGCCTAGCCCTAACCGGCACCCCCTTCTTAGCCGGGTTCTTCTCAAAAGATGCCATCATCGAAGCCCTAAACACATCCCACCTGAACGCCTGGGCCCTCACTCTTACCCTCCTCGCAACCTCTTTCACTGCTATCTACAGCCTACGTGTAGTATATTTCGTCTCAATGGGCTACCCACGATTTAATGCCCTTTCCCCTATTAATGAAAACAACCCCTCCGTAATCAACCCTATCAAACGCTTAGCCTGAGGAAGCATCATTGCCGGGCTCCTAATTACCTCCAGCATTACTCCCCTAAAAACCCCAATCATAACCATACCTCCCCTGCTTAAATTAGCCGCCCTCCTTGTCACAATCACCGGTCTTGTCCTGGCCCTAGAAATAGCATCTCTTACGAGCAAACAATATAAAACCACCCCAAATTTGGCCACACATCGCTTCTCTAATATATTAGGCTTTTTCCCAACGGTTATTCATCGCTTAGCCCCTAAAGTTAACTTAATCCTGGGCCAAACTATTGCCAGCCAGGTGGTGGACCAAACCTGGCTTGAAAAAACCGGCCCAAAAGCCATTGCTAGCGCCAGCCTCCCTCTAATCACCACAACCAGCAACACCCAGCAAGGCCTAATTAAAACCTACCTCACCTTATTCCTCCTTACCCTTACCCTAACCGTTCTCGTTACCACATATTAGACAGCCCGAAGGGTTCCCCGACTTAAACCCCGGGTTAATTCCAGCACCACAAACAACGTAAGCAAGAGCACCCATGCACTTAACACAAGCATGCCTCCTCCTGACGAATACATAAGGGCCACCCCACCAATATCCCCTCGGAACACAGAAAAATCTCCCAGTTCATCCGCCGGCACCCAAGACACCTCATGCCACCCACCTCAGACAGCACTTGAAACCACCACCACCCCTACAACATATAGCACCATGTATAGTAAAACAGGGCGACTTCCTCAGCTTTCCGGAAAAGGCTCAGCAGCAAGAGCTGCTGAATATGCAAACACTACCAACATCCCTCCCAAATAAATTAAAAATAAAACTAAAGATAAAAAAGGTCCACCGTGCCCAACTAAAACCCCACACCCCATGCCCGCTACAACCACCAACCCTAAGGCAGCAAAATACGGGGAAGGATTAGAAGCCACTGCCACTAAACCTAACACTAACCCCAATAAGAACAAAGACATAATATAGGTCATAATTCCTGCCAGGACTTTAACCAGGACTAACGGCTTGAAAAACCACCGTTGTTATTCAACTACAAGAACCTTATGGCCAGCCTACGAAAAACCCACCCCCTACTAAAAATCGCAAACGATGCACTAGTAGACCTCCCAGCCCCCTCAAATATTTCAGTATGATGAAACTTCGGCTCCCTCCTTGGTCTTTGCTTAATTATCCAAATCCTAACCGGACTTTTCCTCGCTATACACTACACCTCTGACATCGCAACAGCCTTCTCATCAGTTGGCCATATTTGCCGAGATGTCAACTACGGGTGACTTATCCGTAACCTACATGCCAACGGTGCCTCTTTCTTCTTCATCTGCATCTACATGCACATCGGACGAGGCCTATACTACGGCTCCTACCTCTATAAAGAAACTTGAAACATTGGAGTTGTCCTCCTTCTCCTTGTAATAATAACCGCCTTCGTAGGGTACGTCCTCCCCTGAGGACAAATGTCATTCTGAGGGGCCACCGTCATTACAAACCTTCTTTCTGCAGTTCCTTATATTGGCAACGCCCTGGTCCAATGAATCTGAGGGGGCTTCTCAGTAGACAACGCCACGCTCACGCGCTTCTTTGCCTTCCACTTCCTCTTCCCCTTCGTAATTGCAGGTGCAACCCTTGTCCATCTACTCTTTCTACACCAAACCGGCTCAAACAACCCCCTTGGTTTAAACTCAGATGCAGATAAAATCTCTTTCCACCCTTACTTTTCTTACAAAGACCTGTTAGGCTTTGCAGCACTCCTAATTACCCTCACAGCACTAGCACTTTTCTCCCCAAACCTCCTAGGAGACCCAGACAATTTTACCCCCGCTAACCCGCTGGTAACCCCTCCCCACATCAAACCTGAGTGGTACTTCTTGTTCGCCTACGCCATTCTTCGCTCCATCCCCAACAAACTTGGCGGGGTCCTGGCCCTTCTGGCCTCCATCCTGGTGCTCATAGTAGTACCCATCCTTCACACATCAAAACAACGAGGTTTAACCTTTCGTCCCGTAACCCAATTCCTATTTTGAACCTTAATCGCAGACGTCGCCATTCTCACATGAATTGGAGGCATACCCGTTGAACACCCCTTTATTATCATTGGCCAAATTGCATCTCTCCTATACTTCTTTCTTTTCCTAGCCCTATTCCCACTAGCAGGCTGAATGGAAAACAAAGCTTTAGGGTGGGCCTGCAATAGTAGCTCAGCGCCAGAGCACCGGTCTTGTAAGCCGGACGCCGGAGGTTAAACTCCTCCCTACTGCTCAAAGAAAGGAGATTTTAACTCCTACCCCTAACTCCCAAAGCTAGGGTTCTAAATTAAACTATTCCTTGGCGTATGTACTTATTTCAATATATGTTTTATCATAATACATATATGTAATATCCCCACAAATTTATATTAAACAAATGAATGGTATATAAGGACATATATGTAATATCAACATTTCTCGGTGTTCCCCATTCATATATCAGCATAATACGAAGATAAACATAAAGCATGTAGAGTTTTAAGTAACATTTAACTAATTCAAGGATAGGCGAGATTTAAGACCGAACTCAATCACTCATTAGTCAAGTTATACGTTTTTCCACAACCCGTCAGATATCCAGCATACGATGTAGTAAGAACCGACCATCAGTTGATTTCTTAATGCTAACGGTTATTGAAGGTGAGGGACAAGTATTCGTGGGGGTTTCACACAGTGCACTATTCCTGGCATTTGGTTCCTACTTCAGGGCCATTGATTGATATTATTCCTCACACTTTCATCGACGCTGACATAAGTTAATGTTGGAGTACATCCCCGAGATGACCCAGCATGCCGGGCGTTCTCTCCATCGGGCAAGGGGTTCTCTTTTTTTTTTTCCTTTCACTTGACATAACAGAGCGCACACGGTATTAACAGACAAGGTATGAGCATTTATCTCGCTCTTTGCGAGATATATTTTGAGTGTTGAATAGATATTCTAAGAAGAATTGCATAATTGTATCTCAAGAGCATAAAGAGTGTTTTCTCAATCGAAACATCCCTATTATTACCCCTGGTTTCCTCGCGTTAAACCCCCCCTACCCCCCTAAACTCCGGAGATCACTAACATTCCTGCAAACCCCCCGGAAACAGGACAACCTCTAGAAGCTTAGTTGGGGCGAAAAATGTGCTTATTTACATTATTAAAATAATGCGTGT